TTTTGGAGGACTCTACCGACCAGAAAAAAATCTGTAATTCTCAGCAAGGTTGTTTCTTTTTTTCTCCAAATCCAAAAATTCCTCTTATTTTATGTACAGGTTGTCAATTCAGCATTGGGTAAAAAAAGGACAGGGGTGCCCCCTTTCCAGTAAATGGTTCAAACCCTTTATATCGATATGAGTGTTCTATATCGGAATCGGATAAATTGCAACTATTTATTTTGAAAGCATCACTATACTAAACTAATATAGTGGTAGAAAGAATACCAATGTTGCGCCTGGACTTCAAACAATTGAGTTTTAACCATCTTAAGGATCCCACATTATTGGTTGATAGAGAATCAAAGTCGATTTCCCAATGAGTCACGAAATGCTATGGTTCGTACATATGATTTACGAATTAATTCAGAAGTAATTCGCCAGATAGTACACCTTTATTTTCAAGTTCTAAAGAAAAAAAAAAAGTGCAGCTGGTTGAATCCAGCCTTGTATTGAAATAAACAACTCGCACACACTCCCTTTCCAAAAAAGATCAATACGCCAAGTACTAGACTGAGATTTATTGGATTTGTTGCTAAAATATCGGTATTAAATCCGAAACTCCCGGCGGATGACCAGTGACCCAAGGAAACGAAAGAATCGGTTACATTTTTCATATGATCTCCTCTTATAGATAGTACTACTTGACCAGAGCTTATAGTACTTTGCCCCCCATTTTTTTTTGTTTATTTGATTTTTTTATTGACTTATTTCGATTTCATTTATCAGTATTCAATATAGAATATAGGAATTCTGGAAATTCCTATTTCTTTCTTATTTCAATTCAAGTTCCCAACCCAATAAGAAAATACTGAATTTGCTTAGTATTAGGTCCCAGGCCTTATGTCCATTGCGAAATGCCTCATTTGTAGCAGCACTTCCTAAAAACAAAAAAAGGAGTTTCCTTTGGACTAAGAAGGGGAGAAGGCGAGTGAATCCGCTAATTGAATTCCTCATCCTCAAATAAGTCCTTCCCGGAGTATTGTCTCAACGAATAATTGAAAGGTATGAATTGTAGGAGTTCAATTTTGATAAAATTCGAAAAAGCAAGCGACAAGACCCAAGACTGAGATAAAAAAAAAAGAAAAGAATTTCCCATTTCTATTTCGAGGATGAAACTAAACAAAAGGATTTGCAAATAAAAGTGCTAATGCCACGACCAGTCCATAAATTGTTAAAGCTTCCATAAAAGCCAGGCTGAGCAATAAAGTACCTCGTATTTTACCCTCTGCTTCGGGTTGTCTCGCGATACCTTCGACGGCTTGTCCCGCAGCAGTACCTTGACCAACTCCAGGTCCAATAGAAGCCAGCCCTACGGCCAATCCAGCAGCAATAACGGAAGCGGCAGCAATCAGTGGATTCATGGTAAGTTCCTTGCAAAAAAGAAAGAAATGGTTAATGATACAATAAACCATTGAATTATGACTTATTCTTCCTTCCACTCCTAAAGTAAGATCGAGCCGGTCGAAATAACTAAGACCTATGAGTGAAAATTCAAGTAATGAGAATATGGAATCGTCAGAACAACTTGGATATCTCATTTTTCATTCCTATCCGTGGAGTTTTTTTATCAATTCATAGGGTTCTGGGTCTTCCATTTCTTTATTCCGAAAGCCCTCTTTCATTTCTTCATCCTTTCTCTTTGATTCGATATGCCTGCTTTCGTCTGTTTATTCATTCGGCCCAAACGAAAAAGAGGGACTTTCTATTCTATTGGAATCCCCATCGAAATTCATGGTATGGTGTGGGGAAGGACAAAAGAGATATAGGTCGTTCATATAGATAACTAGTCACTATCTACTATCCCATATACACGTGTTTCTTCCATAACGTAAACCAAAGATTTCGATCTTCTATTCCACGGGCCACGAGATTTTATCCTTTTTCTAAAGATAGATAAGAGTTGGTTTATAGCCATTCCATATACTTAGTTCGACCCCCTAACCTATTTTTATGAAGTTCATATTCGTTTACTTTTCTTTATCATTATCCCGCATGACTACAAAGAGAAAAGAGACAAATTCATTTGTATGAATCATTCCCTAGAATAGAAAGATTTGATATCTAATTGCACGCAATTCATTTGAATTTTGACCAATCGTTGAAACTCAAAGGAAGTGGGACTGTAAAACCGCGTTTTTTGTTTAATAGAATAGCATGCCGGGACTAGATAAGATAAGATAAGACTTCTTAATACAAAATACAAATAATAAATCGTCATAGTGTGATTGACTGAACAAATCAAAATAGAATATTCATTGGAAGGGATATGACAGAAATCGGTCAAAAAAAAAGGAATCCTAGGAAAAAACTCTTTGAGATCCCTTTCCCTTTTTTACTATTTTTACTATATCAATAATAATAAATAATCTTTTTGCCTTTTTTGACTACTATTCTAGATCGTATATACTCTATTCTATTTGTATATATTATCCGTACATTGCATTGCGATAACGTAAAAAAAAAAGCAAAGCTAGTCAATGATGACCCTCCATGGATTCTCCTATATAAGCCGCGGCTAAAGTTGCAAAAATAAGAGCTTGAATACCACTTGTAAATAATCCAAGGAACATGACAGGTATAGGAACCACTGAAGGTACTAAAGAAACAAGAACAACAACTACCAATTCATCGGCCAATATATTCCCAAAAAGTCGAAAACTCAGCGATAAGGGTTTTGTGAAATCTTCTAGGATGTTAATAGGTAAAAGGATTGGAGTGGGTTGAATGTATTTAGCAAAATAACCCAATCCCTTTTTTGTAAGACCCGCATAGAAGTATGCCACTGACGTAGGTAAAGCTAAAGCAACCGTAGTATTTATATCATTGGTGGGCGCGGCTAACTCCCCATGAGGTAATTGTATGATTTTCCAAGGTAAAAGAGCCCCCGACCAGTTAGAAACAAAAATAAATAAGAACATAGTTCCAATAAAGGGAACCCAAGGACCATATTCTTCTCCAATTTGGGTTTTACTCAAGTCTCGAACGAATTCAAGGACATATTCGAAGAAATTCTGACCGTCGGTAGGAATGGTTTGCGGATTTCGAACGGCTATAGTGGCGGAACTTAGTAAGATAGCCATTACGAACCAAGAAGTGATAAGTACTTGGGCATGTACTTGGAAACCCCCTATTTGCCAATAAAAATGCTGGCCTACTTCGACACCGGATATATCATATAGCCCTTTTAGTGTGTTGACGGAAGATGGTAGAAGATTCATATTGACCTCTTACAGAAATAGAACTTAAAAAGCCATTATTTTGATTCAACCATCTCTTTCTCGACTCACCCACTTATATATTTCGGATACCCAGTAATTACAGACTATTCCCGGCGCTTTTTTTCTCTTTTGTTATATTCAGAAATTGTAACCAATTCGATAAATCCATGGAGTTCCTGAAGTAATTGACTTATCTTATTATTAATCAACAATTTCTTATATAGCTAGAACGGCCCTCACAAATTGCAGATATGAGTTTTTTAAGAATGAATCGGATTGACGCTCTAGCGTCATCATTGGCGGGAATCGAAAGATCTGCGAGATCCGGGTCACAATTTGTATCGATTAAACAAATTGTTGGAATTCCCAAAGTGATACATTCTCGAAGAGCGGTATATTCTTCGTGCTGATCAAGGATAATTACAATATCAGGCACCCCTGTCATATATTTGATGCCACCCAGATATCTTTGCAAGTGAGATAATTGTCTCTTCAACATTGCTGCATCTCTTTTAGGAAGACGGTTGAATCTTCCCCTCTTTTGTTCCGCTCTCAGGTCCCTGAACTTTTGAAGTCTCGTTTTCGTAGTGGACCAATTCGTTGACATACCACCGAGCCATTTTTTATTAACATAATGACATCGCGCCCTTATTGCAGCCGATGCTACTAAATCAGTTGCTATGATTTTGGTACCAACTAGTAAGAATTGTTTTCTCCTACTTGATGCATCAAAAAGTAAATCACAAGCTTCTGATAAAAAACGAGCAGTTCTCGTAAGATTGGTAATATGCCTACCCTTACGTTTTGTCAATATGTAAGGTGCCATTCTAGGATTCCATTTCTTAGTACCATGACCAAAATGCACTCCTGCTTTGATCATCTCTTCTAATTGGATGTTCCAATATCTTCTTGTCATTTCTCCCCACACTTTCTCTTTTTGTTTAAGAGACGAGGTACCCTGAAATAAAAAATTGTTCCGAAGGAACCTTCTACCGGAGATTTAACATGGATACACGGTCCGAGCGATGACTTCCTTTCTATTCCTTAGTTCTTTTTTATAAGAAGAGTAGGTAGTGAAAGTGAAATGAAAAGGATGAATCCCTTCTTAGGAATCAATAAATTCTGTCAATTATTGTTCTGATATATCTATCTCATGAAAATTCTTTGGAATTGGAATACAAGAAGAAAAAAAATCTTTGTGGTAGAACAAAATATCTCTCATACCCCCTTCGAATAGATTCTTAGTTTTCGTTTCCAACGAAATGTCGCCGTGTTGGCTGGAAGGGTGCACTAATCCTTTGAATCCGGTACCAACCGGTATCATACCCCCCAGAACAACATTTTCTTTCAGACCCTTCAACCAATCGATACGACCTCGTAGAGCCGCCTTTGCTAAAACTCGAGCAGTTTCTTGAAAACTCGCTTCGGATATGAAACTTTGAGTATTCAGAGACGCCCTCGTTATTCCCAAAAAGACGGCTCGATAACAGGCCGCTTCTTCCAACGCACGCCCTGTTCGTTCCGCACGCAACAACCCAATTAGCTCGCCAGGTGAAAAAACATTAGACATTCCCTCTTCTGAAACCAACACTTTTGATGTTATTTGACGTACAATAATTTCTATATGCCTATTATGGATCTGCACTCCCTGGGATCGATAAACCCTTTGAATCTTATTAACCAAAGAAATCCGACTTTGCGATATGGTTAGCTCAGCGCCAATCAAGAATCCCCAAGGAATCCCAAGAATTCTTGTTATAGATTCGTTCCAACCCTCAACCCTCTTTTCTAAGTTCATTGATATTGAATCAACCGAACGCGCTTCTAAGACTTGTTCTACTTTTGGAAGACCCTGCGTTATATCACTAGATCTTGATTTTTCATATAGAAATGTAAGTAAAGGATCTCCTCCGTACATTATTTCTCCATAATGACCATGAACGGTTGCTCCCGGAATAGCCAAATAGGGCTTAGCAGATCTTATTACTAAAAAGTCAACATGAATAATCAGAACCTGGCCAGATTTGAGAGGCGTCCCATATTGAGATATAGATAGATTTTCACAAAAAAACTGTCCAAGGCTAATTATTGTTGATCTTTCGTCACAATAATCGTGATGGAGACAATACCAATTCGAATTGAATGGATTCCAAATCCTGTTACTGCATGGATCAGGATTATAAATTCTCCCATTTTCATCCATTAAAAAATATTGAAGTATTTGAAAATCCGCTTTTAGATTGTCAAGTAGCAAATATTTATTTATCAAGATCTGATTATGAGTTATTAAATAGTAAAATGAATAAAAATTCGCAATTTTAGGGACAACCCCTAAGGGACCAAATGAATTCCTAATTGGAAGTACGGAATCCCCTTTATTTGTATTTGATTTTTTTGTTAGATTCTTATATTTGAAATCGTCGAATGGGCCTATTCGAAAACAATTAGATGATGACAAAATTATCAAAGATTTACATTCCTTATTTCGATTCAACAACGTACGAATAGTTCCTTGCTGTTGGGTAAGCAATTGTTGAATCCTTGCCTTGGAATAAAAAGGATTGGTGCGATCTGCTCCATTAACCAGGATCAACTCGGACTCTGCCGGAGCATTCCTTTTTCTGGTATACGAAATAGGGGATTTCACTAAGTCCATTCTGATGAAATCTTGAATCAGATCATTTACCCTTATTTCAACAAAGGAAGCATGAATCTCCTCCATAGAAGAACCCTTTTTTTCTTGGCACCAATTCAATACTAAACAAGTTCGAACTAATTGAATATTTGTATGAGAAATTCCTCGAATTGGTTTGCCATTTCCACAAAGGATATAATTGACAACTCGAAGTTGCACATTATCCCTTTCCTGCAACGGATCCTGAGGGAAAAGCGTTGCGAAATTTATCCCATCCGCGATTTCATACCTAACTACGGGTCGAACTAAAACAAAATACCTTTTCTTAGCAGGGGCAATCCGTTCGACATAGCTCCAATTTTTCACTTTTTTTGATTCCTTTGAATTTTTTTTTTCCCTTCCGGGTGGTATCAAGATACCGCTCTGCCAGGAGATCTTATCTGTCTCTCCGGGAAAATAAATATCTCCAGAAAATATTTTCAGTTCAATCTTTTTTGTTTTTTTCTCTACTTGGACCAATCCGCCTACTCGGCTTCTTGTTTTGAAAGTGATTTCTGTATCTACCCCAATAATACTATTATTTCGTACCATTACGGAAGACGATCCGGGTAAAATATGCACTTCCTCGGGAATGCAAAAAATTTGATCTATTTTCGTTTGGTATTTTGGCATTCTTCGATACTCAATCAAATCTTCTTTCTTTACGCTCGAACGCGCCTCGATAGTCCCATATTTAGTAATTCCCGAACTCTTTCTTCTGTATCGGGGATCGTCGAAATAAGCAAGAATACTATTTCTATGGAAAATCCCATTTATAGGTATTTCAATCGAGAGACCCGAGGGGGTTATTAGTTCTTTTTCTTGTCCTTGATTATATTGGAATGGAATGATGAATCGATTTCTTCTCCTCTTTGACAAGAAAAAGAAATCAGAATTCCCGTGGAGAATGGCAGTATATGTGAGATTACAAGGACCGTTGGGTATGATTCGACCAGGTCCTAAATAATCAAGAATCCTCTCCCCGTGTTTACCAAAGGGCTCTGAACTCAAAAATGTGTTATATCTTGCTTGATCATTAGGAACTAATAGATTAGAATTAGAAATGGATTTTCCTTCAGCAGAAAGAGAATGAACATTCATTTGATCCTGATCCTTGTGGAGTGAAACAGAGAGCATACTGGATCTGTACGGAACCCCCGATACTATCCATAAATGATTTGTTTTTGGTAAGAGATGAACATTACCATATGTATAGTCGGGTGCATGGTACACCGCGGTACTCCAATGCATTTCTCCCTCTGAGTCAGAATAAATATGTTTTCGAACCCTATCTTTCAAATTCAAGGTGGATGTTCCCGCGCGAATCTCCGCAATCACTTGTTCTGATTCTACATATTGATCATTTTGAACTAAAAGAAAACTTTTTGGTGGAATAGTCACATTATGTAGAATATCTTGATCCTCAATAGTTACATATAGGGCTATATAACATAGAAAAGCAGGATGACCATGACATGTACGTGTAGGATGAAGCAAATCCTGATTGAATTTGATTTTTCCATTAGAAGGGGCTCGTACGTATTCTGCAGTACCGCCTGTAAATAC